AGTTCGGACTTGCTTAGTATTGAATTGGGACCAAGAAAAGAATGGTTCTATAGAAGAAATTCATTCTTCCTTTGTTGAGGTAAGGGCAAATGATCTGATTCGTGATTTCATAAGAATTGAGTTAGTCAAGTCTACGATTTCATATACCGGAAAAAGGTATGATACAGCGAGTTCAGGATTGATTCCCGATAATGGATTAGATCGTACTAATATTAATCCTTTTTATTCCAAAGCGAAGATTCCATTATTTATCCAGTGTCAAGGAACTATTGGTACGTTTTTGAATCGAAATAAGGAATGGCAATCTTTGAGAATTTTGTCATCATTCAATTGTTATCGAGTTGGTCCATTCAACGGTTCGAAATATAACAATGTGACAAAAGAATCGAATCCCATAACTCCACTTACGGATTTGTTGGGCCCCTTAGGTACTATTGTACCTAAAATAGTGAATTTTTATTCATCTTATCATTTAATAACTCATAATCAGATCTTGTTAAATAAGTATTGGCTACTTGACAATCTTAAACGGACTTTCCAAGTACTTGAAGTATTTAAATACTGTTTAATAGATGAAAATAGGTGGCTTTATAATCCCGGTCCATGCAATAACATCATTTTGAATCCATTCCATTTGAATTGGTGCTTTCTACATCACAATTTTAGTGAGGAGACATCCACAATAATTAGTATTGGACAATTTTTTTGTGAAAATATATGTCTATTTAAACATGGACCACACATAAAAAAATCTGGTCAAATTTTAATTGTTCATGTTAATTCCTTAGTTATAAGATCAGCTAAGCCCTATTTGGCCACTCTAGGAGCGACTGTTCATGGACATTATGGAGAAACCCTTTCTGAAGGAGATACGTTAGTTACATTTATATATGAAAAATCCCGATCTGGTGACATAACGCAGGGTCTTCCAAAAGTAGAACAAATCTTAGAAGTGCGTTCGATTGGTTCAATATCGATGAACTTTGAAAGGCGATTTGAAGGTTGGAACGAACGTATACCAGGAATTCTTGGAATTCCCTGGGAATCCTTAATTGGGGCTGAGCTAACCATAGCCCAAAGTCGTATCTCTTTGGTTAATAAGATCCAAAAGGTTTATCGATCCCAGGGGGTACAGATCCATAATAGACATATAGAGATTATTGTACGGCAAGTAACATCAAAAGTGTTGGTTTCAGAAGATGGAATGTCTAATGTTTTTTCACCCGAAGAATTAATCGGATTGTTGCGAGCGGAACGAGCGGGGCGTGCTTTAGACGAAGCGATCTGTTATCGGGCAATTTTATTGGGAATAACGAGGGCATCCCTGAATACTCAAAGTTTCATATCCGAGGCAAGTTTTCAAGAAACTGCTAGAGTTTTAGCAAAAGCTGCTCTACGGGGTCGTATTGATTGGTTGAAGGGTCTGAAAGAAAATGTTGTTCTGGGGGGGGTTATCCCAGTGGGTACTGGATTCAAAAAATTAGTGCATCGGTCAGGGCAAGACAAAAACATTCATTTGGAAATCAAAAAGAAAAATCTATTCGAGTTGGAAATGAGAGATATTTTGTTACACCATCGAGAATTTTTTTGTTCTTGTGTCCCAAACAATTTTCATGACACACTAGAAAAATCATTTATGTGATTTCCTAAGGAGAGCTTTATTCTTTTTACTTTCTAATTATTTTATTGATTTGATCATAAATAAAAATTAAGAAATAAAAAAATGAATGGTTTGGACTGTATACCAATGGTCAATCCTGGTAGAAGGTTCCGTAGGAACAATTTTTTATTTGTGAAAAAAAAAAAAAAGAGAAAGCGTGAGAAAAATGACAAGAAGATATTGGAACATCCATTTGGAAGAGATGATGGAAGCAGGAGTTCATTTTGGTCATGGTACTAAGAAATGGAATCCTAGAATGGTTCCTTACATCTCTGCAAAGCGTAAAGGTATTCATATTACAAATCTTACTAGAACTGCTCGTTTTTTATCCGAAGCCTGTGATTTAGTTTTTTATGCAGCAAGTAAAGGAAAAAACTTCTTAATCGTTGGTACCAAAAAAAAAGCAGCGGATTTAGTAACATCAGCTGCAATAAGGGCTCGATGTCATTATGTTAATAAAAAATGGCTCGGTGGTATGTTAACGAATTGGTCCACTACAGAAACGAGACTTCTTAAGTTCAGAGACTTAAGAGCAGAACAAAAGATGGGGAAACTCAACCGTCTCCCAAAAAGAGACGCAGCAATGTTGAAGAGAAAATTATCTACTTTGCAAACATATCTGGGTGGGATCAAATATATGACTGGGTTACCCGATATTGTAATCATCGTTGATCAGCAAGAAGAATATACAGCTCTTCGAGAATGTGTCATTTTAGGGATTCCAACGATTTGTTTAATTGATACAAATTGTGACCCAGATCTTGCAGATATTTCGATTCCAGCCAACGATGATGCTATAGCTTCAATCCGATTGATTCTTAACAAATTAGTATCCGCAATTTGTGAGGGCCGTTCTAGCTATATAAGAAGTCGTTGATTATGTTATAATTAAGAATATTAAGATTAGTTAATTATTTAGATTTTTTGGCTCGGTTACTATTCTCGTCTTGTCTTGCATTTTTAAAAAGAGATCAAATGGAATATTGATATTATGTTGTGTGATTCCTTGGTATCTGAAATATATGATTACTGATGAAAGTAGATGAGTTGAGAAAGAGATGGTTGAATCAAAATAATTCTTTTTTTTTTTTTTGAAGTTCGATTTATGTCAGAGGACAATATGAATGTTATACCATGTTCCATTAAAACACTCAAAGGGTTATACGATATATCAGGTGTAGAAGTAGGCCAACATTTATATTGGCAAATAGGAGGTTTACAAATTCATGCCCAAGTACTTATCACTTCTTGGGTCGTAATTGCTATCTTATTAGGTTCAGTCATCATAGCTGTTCGGGATCCACAAACCATTCCGACCGACGGTCAGAATTTCTTCGAATATGTGCTTGAATTTATTCGAGACTTGAGCAAAACTCAGATTGGAGAAGAATATGGTCCTTGGGTTCCCTTTATTGGAACTATGTTCCTATTTATTTTTGTTTCTAATTGGTCGGGTGCCCTTTTACCTTGGAAAATCATAGAGTTACCTCATGGGGAGTTAGCCGCCCCCACGAATGATATAAATACTACTGTTGCTTTAGCTTTACCCACGTCAGTGGCATATTTTTATGCAGGTCTTACAAAAAAAGGATTGGGTTATTTCGGAAAATACATTCAACCAACTCCAATACTTTTACCAATTAATATTCTAGAAGATTTCACAAAACCTTTATCTCTTAGTTTTCGACTTTTCGGGAATATATTGGCTGATGAATTAGTAGTTGTTGTTCTTGTTTCTTTAGTACCTTCAGTAGTTCCTATACCTGTCATGTTTCTTGGATTATTTACAAGTGGTATTCAAGCTCTTATTTTTGCAACTTTAGCCGCGGCTTATATAGGGGAATCCATGGAGGGTCATCATTGATTAGTTTTCGAATATAGTCTTTTTTTTTTTTAGCTTATCCAAATTGAGGCAATGCATGGTTCAAGAGAATCCATTCGGTTGGGGAACATAATAGATACAAATACGTATGTATATACGACTAGGGTTATAGGAGAAAAGATAGACGATATTTCGAAATGGTGGATAGGTCACACTAGATATATGTAATGTTTATAAGTCCAGCCACATACTCTAGTATATCTTTCAAAGAATTATTCTAGAATTCGATTTCATATAAAATGTGGGCAGTTTACGTTATGAAAGAAAGAAATGTATATGTGATATATATTAAATATATACTAGTTATATAGGGTTATACCTAATCTATATTATTATTATTATCATTCGAAGTTTTAGTTACTTCGACTCGATAGATTTTAGTGATCAAATCAAATGAAGTAATAATTCATTGGTTGATTGTATCATTAACCATTTTTTTTTGTGTGTGAGGAACCTATCATGAATCCACTTATTTCTGCCGCTTCCGTTATTGCTGCTGGATTGGCTGTAGGGCTTGCTTCTATTGGACCTGGAGTTGGTCAAGGTACTGCTGCAGGCCAAGCCGTAGAAGGTATTGCGAGACAACCAGAAGCAGAAGGTAAAATACGAGGTACTTTATTGCTTAGTCTAGCTTTTATGGAAGCTTTAACAATTTATGGACTGGTCGTGGCATTAGCACTTTTATTTGCGAATCCTTTTGTTTAATTTCATACTAGAATGAAAATAGAAAATATAAATAAAGTACATAACTTACTTTTCTCTTATTTTTTCTCTTATTTTATTAACTCGTTGCCGTTTCCTTATGTGAATTATATCAATATTTTACTTTTTTTTTTTTTTATAATTATGTATTTTTGTTGTGACAATACCTCGGGAAGGACTGATTTGAGGATGAGGAATTAGTGGATTCGCTCGCTTTATTCCTTCCCGTCCTTAGTTTAGGACGATGAAATTTTTCCTTTTCCTTTAGGAAGTAGGAAGTGTTTGAACAAAGGAGCTATTTCGCAATTGACACGAAACCTAATAAGGCTTCACTTAATAAGTATCTTTCTTATCGGAAACTTCAAAAAAAAAAAAAAAAGAAATATTTGAATTTGAGAATTCAATAAATAGATTAAATCTATTCCCGTTAAAAACGGGAAAATTAAGAAAAGGAAATTGATCAAAAAAGAAAGGGCGAGCCGGGTGATACAAAAAGAATTCTGTTCTTTATTAGTCCTATCTATAAGAGGAGAGCATATGAAAAATGTAACCGATTCTTTCGTTTCCTTAGGCCAATGGCCATCCGCCGGGAGTTTCGGGTTTAATACCGATATTTTAGCAACAAATCCAATAAATTTAAGTGTAGTGCTTGGTGTATTGATTTTTTTTGGAAAGGGAGTGTGTGCGAGTTGTATATTTCAAGAATAGGTTGGATCCAACCGGCTGTACTTTAATTAAAATTAAAATGTATTTTCT